AAATAAACACTTTCTAAAAGGATTTCCTAATAAAAAAGGTGGCCTTGTACTAAAAAGGGAAGGAATAAGGCAAGCAGTATGTTAATTTCTCAACTTTACCTTAAAAGAGTCCTTCCCCTGCGCTGCGTTCTTGGACAAACGAAAAAAGAATTTTGGAGGTGAAATCAAAATAATATAATTCTAAAAAGCAAGAGCAGCAAATCAAGTACACGGAAAAAGAGATATGTATTTGTATTTTTCTATTTTTTTAGAGTTAAACAAAGGGATTCGCAAATAAAAGCGCTAATGCTACAACCAGCCCATAAATTGTTAACGCTTCCATAAAAGCTAGACTAAGCAATAAAGTACCCCGTATTTTTCCCTCTGCCTCTGGTTGTCGCGCAATCCCTTCTACTGCTTGCCCTGCAGCAGTGCCTTGGCCAACCCCAGGTCCAATAGAAGCAAGCCCTACAGCCAACCCAGCAGCAATAACGGAAGCAGCAGCAATCAGTGGATTCATGATAAGTTCCTCTCATCCAAAAAAGGGGAAATGGTTAATGATACAAGCAACCAATTTTGACTTGAATTTTTCAATTAATATATATATTATAATTAATAATAAAGATTTATTCAGTCCAAATAATTGAGGAAAAAAATGAAGAAAAAAATAAAGAAAGAATATTTATTGAACTGTTGGAACTACTTCGATATTTCTCTATTTTTCTCTTCACATAGTTTTTGTAAATCCATACAACTTTTGTTCTTATCTTCTCTTCCCTTAATATTTTTGAACCATTCTTTTCTTTTAGAGTTTTCTTGATTCAATTTCGTTAGTCATTCATCAAGATTCAATTAATAATTACGGATGAATATAGTATAGAAGGGCTTCGTTTTTTTTGAATCCCTATCGAAATTGATAGTAGCAGGACAAATTTGGATAACTATATTTCTAGATTTCTAGTTGGTTTCTAGATAATTCGTTAACATCCAATATCTAGTATCACATATACATGTATTTCTTCTATACCGTAAACCAATTGTTCGTGTATTCAATTGGATTCGAGAAGCATTCTTTGAAACCTTTCAAAAGAAAGACTTAAAAAAAAAAGAAAGAGTTGCCCTTTAGCTATTATATTAGAATTTGATTATATACACCCTGGCTTGACTCCTCTTTCAAATCTTAGGTTTTTGTTGAAAGCCCTAGCCCTTTTATTTATTTTATTCTTTTTGATTATATCCTCGTTTCTATCCATATGATATAATCAATCTAAAAGAATTCGTTCTACCGAACAACTGAATCTTTGCAACGATATATTGAAATTTGAGTGATCTAAATGGAATCTTTATTTATTGTTGAATTGAATATGAATGAAATACAAATACGTTCTAGTTTTATGTAATATCCATTTTAATTACATGTCGTAAACGGAAATATCCTACAAAGTTTAAAGTTAAAGTTCTTAATATTTACAATATTAATAGATTCTAATCAAATAATGTTCAAATTAGATCCATATTATAATGTAAAAAAGATATTTATGTTATAGATTGAATGAACAAAAAAAAATACAACAAAAACAATACCAAAAAGTTATTGAAAAAAATTGAAAACAAGGATTCTTTTTAGTTTAGTAAAAAAAAATAGAAAAAACATCTTTGAAATAATGAATCTCTTTCCTATTTTTTTTTACAGCTCTCAAGTAATCTTTTCTATTTTTTTACCAAATCATATACTCTTTTATTTATACTTTGATTGCATTTAATTTAACCCCGTATTTATGAATATTCAATTAATAGAATCAGAATTCAAAACTTATTCTTTTCTCTTTTATGTATTTTTGTTACCTAAGTATATTAGCCGCACATATATTGTGGCGAGTCAAACTAAACTATAAACTAAAAAAAAAAAGAGTATTTCCTAAATTTGTTAAGTTAATGATGGCCTTCCATGGATTCACCTATATAAGCCGCAGCTAATGTAGCAAAAATAAGGGCTTGAATACCGCTTGTAAATAATCCAAGGAACATGACAGGTATAGGAACTACTAAGGGTACTAAAGAAACAAGAACAACAACTACTAATTCATCAGCTAATATATTTCCGAAAAGTCGAAAGCTAAGCGACAGGGGTTTTGTGAAATCTTCTAAGATGTTAATTGGTAGAAGGATTGGAGTCGGTTGGATGTATTTACCAAAATAAGCTAATCCCTTTTTCGAAAGACCCGCATAGAAATATGCTACTGATGTAAGTAAAGCTAATGCAACAGTAGTATTTATATCATTTGTAGGTGCAGCTAACTCCCCGTGAGGTAACTGTATTATTTTCCAAGGCAAAAGAGCCCCCGACCAATTTGAAACAAAAATAAATAAGAACATAGTTCCAACAAATGGAACCCACGGACCATATTCTTCCCCAATCTGGGTTTTGCTTACATCTCGAATGAATTCGAGGACATATTCAAAGAAATTCTGACCGAAAGTGGGAATGGTTTGCGGATTTCTAACAACTAAAATGGCTGAAACCAATAAGATAGCAATTACGACCCAAGAAGTTATAAGTACTTGGGCATGCACTTGGAACCCCCCTAATTGCCAATAGAGATGTTGACCTACTTCCACGGAAGATATCTCAAAAAATCTTTTTAATGTGTTGACGGAACATAATAGAATATTCATATTGCCCTCAAAATAAATAGAACTTGAAAGGAATTATTTTGATTCAACCATCTATTTTTTCAATTGTCTGTTAAATCTTTTATTTTGAATATCGACTAATCACTTAATATTTCTGGTTTTTTTTGCGCGATTTAGAAAATTAGTTATAGTAACCGATTCTATAAATCTATGAAGTTCTCAATGGAATAATTTATTTTATTATTAATTAAGAATTTCGTATATAGCTAGAACGACCTTCACAAATTGCAAATACTAATTTGTTAAGAATTAACCGAATTGAAGCTATAGCATCATCATTAGCTGGAATCGAAATATCCGCGAGATCGGGGTCACAATTTGTATCGATTAAACAAATCGTTGGAATTCCCAAAGTGATACATTCTCTAAGAGCGGTATACTCCTCTTGCTGATCAACGATTATCACAATATCGGGTAAGCCAGTCATATATTTAATGCCACCCAGATAGGTTTCCAAGTGAGATAACTGTCTCTTCAAAATAGCAGTATCTTTTTTTGGCAGACTATTGATTCTGCCCGTTTTTTGTTCTGTTCTCAAGGACCTGAACTTATGAAGTCTGGTTTCTGTAGTATACCAATTGGTTAACATACCGCCGAGCCATTTTTTATTAACATAATGACACCGAGCTCTTGTTGCAGCCCGTGCTATTAAATCCGCAGCTTTATTTTTTGTGCCAACAATTAAAAATTGTTTCCCCTTACTTGCTGCATCAAAAACCAAATCACAAGCTTCTGATAAAAAGCGAGCAGTTCTTGTAAGATTTAGAATATGAATACCCTTACGTTTTGTGGATATATAAGGTGCCATTTTGGGATTCCATTTTCTAGTACCATGGCCAAAATGAACTCCCGCTTCCATCATCTCTTCCAACGTTATGTTCCAATATCTTTTTGTCATTAATCCCCACAAAAAAAGAGACAGGGTATCCTGAAATAAGAAAAGTTTTGTTCCGATGGAACCTTCTCTTTTATCGAAGATTGGCTCTTGATACATGGTCAGGCCATTCAATTTTTTTACTTTATTCTTTATTCTCTTTCAAAAATCTAATCAAACGCCTTTATTTAAAAAGTGAAAATTGAAATTAAAGAATTCTAAATTCGAAAAAATCGGCTTTTAGCAATTATAAACTCTTCGGAAATGATTGCTGCAACGTATCACATAAATTCTGGAAATTAAAAAAAGAATTTTCTATGGTGGAACAGAATATCCTTTATTTTTTCCTCGAGTAAATTCTTTTTTTTCGGAGCAATCTTAATAAGTTGTCTTTGCTTTGAAGGCTGTATTACCCTTTTGAATCCGGTACCAACGGGTATCATTCCCCCCAAAACAACGTTCTCTTTCAGACCTTTCAACCAATCGATACGACCTCGGAGAGCAGCTTTTGCTAAAACTCTAGTAGTTTCTTGAAAACTCGCTTCGGATATGAAACTTTGGGTATTCAAAGATGTTTTTGTTATTCCCAATAATAGAGCTCGGTAACAAATTACTTCTTCTAGGGCACGCCCCGCTCGTTCAGCTCGCAACAATCCAATTAGTTCGCTGGGTGAAAAAACATTAGACATTCCATCTTCTGAAACCAATACTTTTGATGTTATTTGGCGTACGATAATCTCAATATGTCTATTATGTATGTGCACTCCTTGGGATCGATAAACCCTTTGGATTTTATTAACCAAAGAAATTCGACTTTGGACAATAGTTAGCTCAGTACAAATAAAGAATCCCCAAGGAATGCCGAGAATTTTGGTTATATGTTCGTTCCAAGCGTCAACCCTCTTCCTTAGGTTAATCGATATTGAATCAATCGAACGAACTTCTAATACCTGTTCCACTTTTGGAAGACCCTGGGTTATATCACCTGATCTCGATTTTTCATATATAAATGTTACTAATATATCTCCTTCAAAAAAGATTTCTCCAAAATGTCCATGAACTGTTGCTCCTGGAGTCGCCAAATAGGTATTAGCCGATCTTATTAATATGGAATCCATTTTAACAATTAAAACTTGTCCCGATTTTAATTTTAATTCTAGTCCATTTTTCGTTTGAGATAGACATACATTTTCACAAATAAATTGTCCGAGGCTAATTATTGTAATCGTTTTTTCACAATATTGATAATGATAATCATGATGAAGAAAATCCCAATTCAAACGGAATGTATTTAATTTTATGTTGCTGCACGGATTGGGCTTATAAATTAGCTCGGTTTCGTCCATTAAAAAAAATTGAAATGCTTGACAAGTTTTTTTTAACTTGTCAGGTTTCAAATTTATATTCATCGATATCTGATTATGAGTTATTAAAAGGTAAACTGAATATAAATTTGAAACTTGAAGTGCTATTCCTACGGGACCTAATGAATTCTTAATTGGAATTCGAAGATCCTTTTTTATTTTCAGCTCGTTGTAGTATTTTACATTGCTAAATGGTCCTATTTCAAAACAATCATATGATGACAAAATTATCAAGGATTGGCATTCTATATTTCTGTTCAACAACACATGAATCGTTTCATGATTTTGGATATGTGATTGTTGAATTTTTTCCTTGAAAGAAATAGGAAAAAATGGATTGATTCGATCTGACTCATTATCCGAGATCCATTCTGAACCGGATGGATCATTTCTTTTTCTGATATAGGAAATCCGCGATTTCGTTGGATCAATTCTTAAAAAATCTCCAATCAGACCATTTATATTTACTTCAACAAAAGAAGCACGGGATTCTTCTATCGAAGAACTTCTTTTATCTCGATCCCAATTCAATACTAAACAAGTTCGAACTAATTGAATGCTTGTGTCAGAAATTTTACGAATTAATTTCCCATTTCCATAAAGAATATAATTGAGAGCTTTAAGCTCCAAATTATCCCTTTCCCGGAACAGATCTTGTGGAAAAAGTTTTACTAAATTGATACCGTTTGTAATTTCATATAGAATTACAGGTCGAACCAAAACAAAATACTTTTTCTTGATAGTTGCGATCCATTGGACACAGATCCAATTTGGAATTCTTTTTGATTCCTTTGAATCTTTTTTTAACCCTGCGGGTTGTATCAAAATACCACTGTGTCGGTATACCTTATCCATTTCGCCAGGAAAATGGATATCCCCAGAAAATATTTGTAATTCAATCTTTTTTTTTTTCTTCTCCATTCGCACCAATCCGCCTACTCGACTTCTTATATTAAAAGTGATTGGTGTATTGGTTTCAATAATACTGTTGTTCCTTACCATTATGGAAGAAGGTTCGGATAAAAAATGCACTTCTTCGGGAATGAAAAAAAATCGATCTACTTTGATTTGGTATTTTGGTTTACATTCTTTGACTCCTTCATATTCAATTAAATCCTCTTTTTTAAAAAGAGGGGGGGTTCCAACAGTCTTATATTTAGGAATTCCCGAATCTTGTGTTCTATATTGAGGATCGTCGAAATGAGCAAGAATACTATTTCTACGAAAAATACCATTCACGGGTATTTCAATCGAGATATCGGAAGAAGACGTTAATTGTTTGTCAGGGTCTTCAATCGATTGGAATGAAAATGGCATGATGAATCTATTTCGTCGCCTCTTTGCCAATAAATCCGAAGTTATTGGGCAAATAATAGGATGTCTAAAATGAAAATTATATATAATTGAATTGAATCCTGATTTAGCGTAAGGTTTAGAACTAAACAATTTATGTCTTAGTAGATTTAGGTTATTTTCGACAAAATCATTATTTAAAAAAGAGTTAGAAATAGCTTTTTCTTCAAGGGAACGAGAATAGGTGTGCATTTGGTCTTGATCCTTGAAGAGTGAAAAAGATAATTCACTCCACTTACACGACTTTCCCGATAATATCCATAAATGACTTGTCTTTGGTAAGATATGTACGTTACCCCCATTAAATTCAGATGCATGATATACATCAGTACTCCAATGCATTTCTCCCTGTGAGTTAGAATAAATATGTTTTCGAACTTTTTCCTTCAAATTTAAAGTATATGTTCCCGCGCGAATCTCGGCAATCACTTGCTCTGATTCTACGTATTGATTATTTTGAACTAATATAAAGCTTTTCGGTGGAATTCTAACATTATGTAGAATGTCATCACTTTCAATAGTTACATATAAGTCTATATAAGATAAAAAAGCAGGATGACCGTGACGTGTACGGGTGGGATAAACCAAATCTTGATTGAATCTTATTTTTCCATTAGATGGAGCTCGGACGTGTTCTGCAGTACCTCCTGTGAATACTCCACCTGTATGAAAAGTTCTTAATGTTAGTTGAGTACCAGGTTCTCCAATCGATTGGCCCGCAATAATACCTACAGCTTCGCCTAATTCCACCAAGTTTCCATGAGTAGGACTCCGCCCATAACACAATCGACAGATCCACGATGTATTCCTACAAGTAAAAGGGGTTCGAATAGATATTGATTGTGTTTGAAAATTTATTAAACGATTGATTAGTCCAATCCCAATATCTTGATTTCGAATGGCAATACATCGCGAACCTATATATATATTGTCTGCTAATACACGACCAATTAATGTTTGTATCAAAATTCTTTCTGGCATTATTTCATTCTGGGTATTTATAGAAATTCCTCGAATGGTACCACAATCCACCCGTCGTACAACAATGTGCTGAACTACTTCAACAAGTCTGCGAGTAAGATATCCAGCATCTGATGTTCGTACAGCAGTATCCACAACCCCTTTACGGGCTCCGTAACAAGAAATTATATATTCTGTTAAAGAGAGTCCTTCGCGTAAATTGCTTTGAATGGGTAAATCAATCATTTGTCCTTGTGGATCTGACATTAATCCTCTCATACCCACCAATTGGTGTACTTGAGATGCATTTCCTCTAGCGCCTGAGAAAGACATTATATGAACTGGATTTAGGGGGTCGGTCATCCTAAAATTGGGACTCATTTCTTGTCGTAAATATTCACTTGTAGCATACCATATCTCAATGGATTGGCGTAATTTTTCTACTGCATGTACATTTCCGTAATGATGGTGTTTTTCCAAAATAAAACTTTGTTGTTCAGCATCTTGAACAAGCCACCCCTTAGACGGTATGGTTAAAAGATCGTCGACCCCTAAGGAAATGGATGTACCAGTAGCTTCCCGGAACCCCAAAGTTTTTACTTGATCCAGTATATGTGATGTATATGCCATTCCGAAGTGATCTATTAATCTACTAATAAGTCGCTTAATGGCAGTTCCACCGATTACTTTATTGTGAAAAACCAGATCAGCCCGTTCTCCCATAAGTACCTCCATATTCTGCTGAGTGGGATTAAGTTCAACAATGGGTTTTAGTCAATGTTTTGAAAACTTCCCTTCTTTGCTTATGTTGATTCGTGTAGAAGTTTATTTAAAAAACTAAGATGCTACCCGATCCTAATTGATCCTTGAATTCAAACCCACATCAGAAATTGCCTTAACTAGATACTATATAAATGGGCCCGAGAAAAACCTTGTATAGCTTCTTCGATTTCTCGATAAAAAGAAATATGACCAACAGTAGTTCGAATGTATATACAACGAATTTGTTTTTTTATACTTCTTACTACTATATAATGACCATAAATCTCATGATAGATACCCAACGGTTCATAATGAACTTCGATAGGAGCTTCTCTTGAGGAAATAACGCGCTGATCTAGCCGCCAGCGGAACCACAAAGGACTATCGAAATTTATTTTTTTTTGTCGATAAGCTCCAATTGCATCATAGGAATTACAAAAAAAGGGTTCTTTTTTTTTTTGCGTATATCTATTGTTATTATTGTAAATTCTTTCATTTTTCGAATTTCTGCGATTACACGGACTATACCTGTTTGCACTAATACCTCGACGATTCCCGCTCGTTAATATATAAAGCCCAATAAGCATATCTTGAGTCGGTACGGAAATAGGATCTCCCATCGACGGAGACAATAGGTTCATATGAGAAAACATAAGTAAACGAGCTTCCGTTTGGGCTTCCAAAGATAAAGGCACATGAACAGCCATTTGGTCTCCATCAAAGTCTGCATTGAATCCCTTACAAACTAATGGGTGTAAACAAATAGCGCGCCCTTCCACTAAAATAGGTTGGAATGCCTGTATGCCTAATCTATGCAGAGTAGGCGCTCTATTTAGCAAGACGGGATGCCCCTGCATAACTTCTTGAAGGATTTCCCATACAATCGGTTCTTTTTCCCGAATTTTACTCTTAGCAATTCCCATGTTCGAAGCAAAATGCTTTCGAATTAGACCACGAATTACAAATGTCTGAAAGAGTTCTATTGCTATTTCGCGAGGTAATCCACATCGATGTAATGAAAGTGATGGTCCTACTACAATAACAGAACGCCCCGAATAATCAACCCTTTTGCCAAGCAGGGTTTCGCGAAATCTTCCCTCTTTACCTTCAATTATATCTGAAAATGATTTGTAAACCTTATTATGACCATCCCTCATCGGTTGCCCCCGGATTCCATTATCCAGAAGCGTATCCACGGCTTCTTGTACCAATTTCTCCTGGCACATCACTAATTCGCTTGGCGTAGATCTACTTGTTGTTAATAGATCGATAAGAGTATTGTTCCGATAGATAACTCTTCGATAGAGTTCATTAATATCTGAGCTCATTAGTTTTCCCCCATCTATTTGAATAATGGGTCTCAATTCGGGGGGAAGAACTGGTAAGAGACATAAAACCATCCATTCCGGATTTATATTTGTTCGGATAAAATGTTTAGCTAATTCGATACGTCGAACCAAAAAATTTTTTCTTCTTCCAACTTTTCGAGCCTCCCATTCATTTTCATTGCCCGTGGATCCCCCTTCTCCTAATTCTTTCCACTCTACTAATGAAGAATTTAGAAGAATTGTCAAATCCAGATCGCCTAGTTGTTCTCGAATAGCCCCCGCTCCACTAGAAATTTCTCTATTTCGAAATGTATCGAAACCCTGTATAGTAAAAAAGAGTGGTATGCTATATTTCCAGGATTGGATTTCATATTCGAATAAACCGCGTAATCGTAAGAAAGTAGGCTTTTTAACGACGGGTCTAGCAAACGAAAAATTTGGATAGGATCCAACCAATGGATCAATGGGATCTCCCCCTTTCAAAATCGGACGTGAAAGTTTCCTTTCATCCGGCTTAAATAATTAAGTCCAAAAGAAAGAATTTCTGCGTTCAAATTCTATAAAATGGAGAATCAAATAATTTAAAGATTTTTACTCTTTACTCAAGTTCTCACTAAAAAAAAAACCAACAACTTTTCATTGTTGATGAACTCCTTTTCTGAATTATCGCAGAAAAGAGGTATAAAATTTTTGAGTAGTCTACTCCCCTCGAATGGAGAATCCCCTTCATTTTTAATTGAAATTAAAAGAGTATTCCTAAATTCATAAGAGATTTCCTTGTCTATCTTATGTATAATTTCATGCGATCTTTTAGGCCCAGACTTAACCTCGATGGTTATGCCACGATGTGCTTATTATATAAGTCTATATGCGATAGATAAACTTCGAAAACCATGATACTTTTGCTGATTTGAACACAAATTCCGTTCTTTAGAAAAGAAATGGAATAATGGAATTTTAGTAAATTCCCACAAAAAGTCCTTTTTACGAAGTAAAGCTTATATCTCTTTGTTACTAAACCATAGATCTATTCCCCTTTTCAATTAAATGGGAAATATTCCCTATACCCAAAATTCTGAGTTTCATGTTACTCACTTACAGAGACACGTCAGATCGGGGACATCCCAAATCAATTGATTGGAATGACAGTTTATTGTTGAAAATCTGTACAAAAAAAATTTTGATCAAATCACACATCGCAGTAAACTAGACCTTCTAATTCTTTAAGAGGTTTATCCAAAAGATTCGCGATATAACTAGGAAGACGTTTCAAATACCACACATGGGTTACTGGGCATGCGAGTTTTATATAGCCCATTTGATATCTACGTATCCGAGAATCAACAAATTCTACTCCACATTGTTCACAAAATTTTTGGTTGTCTTTTTTTTTCTCTCCGATCACTCGATAATTTCCACAAGCACAAATTCCACTTTTTACAGGTCCAAAAATTCTTTCGCAAAATAATCCATCTTTTTCAGGCTTATTAGTTTTGTAATGAAAAGTATAGGGCTTTGTTACCTCCCCAACTATCTCTCCATTAGGTAAGATCTTTTTTGCCCAAGCAATTATTTGTTGAGGAGAGACCGATCCAATTCGGAGTTGTTGATGTTTATATTGATCAATCATAGAGTCAAAATGATGATTCCATCCAATTAAGCTTCCTTCCTATGAATCCTGAAGTTCTTCTCAGATACAAGGAAATGATTCAATTCCATAGCTAAAGATCGTAGTTCTCGAACGAGTAATCGAAAGGATTCTGGGGCGTCCGCGGGCTTTGGTATTGTTCGTCCAATGATCGTAGTCGCGAGTACTATTTGACGAGCTTTAATATGATCAGATTTATAAGTAAGCATCTCTTGCAAAATATGAGCAACACCAAATCCCTCGAGAGCCCAAACCTCCATCTCACCTACGCGCTGTCCTCCTTGTTTAGCCCTTCCTCTAAGGGGTTGTTGCGTAACAAGTGCATAATGCCCACAAGAACGTCCGTGTATCTTATCATCAACTTGATGAATTAATTTCAAGATATAAGGCTTTCCTATTATAACAGGCTGTTCAAAAGGATTCCCTGTTCTTCCATCAAATATTCTGCTTTTGCCCGGATACTCGGGTTCAAATATCCACGGATTCGACGTTTGTTTACTGGCTTCATATAATTCAGAAAATACTAGTTTTCTCGAAGCCTCTTGCTCATATCTCTCATCAAAGGGTGCTATTCGATAATGTCTATCTAGCATATCCCCCGCTAATCCGAGTGAGCATTCAAATATCTGTCCTACATTCATTCTTGACGGAACTCCTAATGGGTTGAAGACCATATCAACGGGTCTTCCATTTTGCAAATAAGGCATATCCTGTCTAGGCAAAATTTTGGAAACGATACCCTTATTTCCATGTCTCCCGGCCACTTTATCACCTACTTTGATTTCACGTTTCTGCAATATATATATTCTAATAGTTTCTGGATTATAATTGGAACCTCTTTTTTTTTGAATCCATCTTACATCAATAACTCGACCTCTACCGCCTATAGGTAGTTTTAGACAAGTTTCCTTTGAGGAGGATACCTGAATTCCAAGTATAGCTCGTAATAATCTATCTTCCGGGGCATACGAGGATTCTTGTACCATTTGAGGCGTTAATTTCCCCACTAAAATATCGCCCGTCTCTACCCAAGATCCGGGGATAACAATTCCATTTTTGTCTAAATTTCGGAGTAAATGGGCTTCTAGGTGTGGGATTTCCTTAGTGATTTTTTCAGGACCGTGGCTTGTCACATGGGTTTGAATCTCATATTTCCGTATGTGAAAAGAAGTATAAATATCCTCATAGACCAGACGTTCGCTGATGAGTACAGCATCTTCAGAATTGTAACCCTCCCATGGCATATAAACTACTAATATGTTTTTTCCCAAAGCAAGTTCGCCGCAAATTGTAGCAGCACCGTCCGCTAAGATTTGCCCCCTTTTTATGCATTTACCGCGTTGAACTTGAGGTTTTTGATGCATGCAAGTAGTTTTATTAGAACCTTGATACATAACCAATGGGATGTTTAAAGTCTCCCCATTGCCCAATAGAAAGATCTTTTCAGTATCGGTATAAAAGATCTTTCCCTCGTGTTCCGCTATAGCGGAAGCCCCCGAATCTAAGGCTACTTGGCGTTCCAATCCAGTTCCCACAATGCACTTTTCGGACCGAAAAAGCGGAACTGCTTGACGTTGCATATTTGAACTCATTAAAGCTCGATTCGCATCATTATGCTCGATAAAAGGAATGAGCGAGGCGCCAATAGAAAAATATTGAAAAGGGAAAATACTTCGGAGATGAACCTGTTCCCATGCAATAGTCAGAAATTCTTGACGATATCGCGCTGGGACAATCTGTTCCTCCCGAATACTTCGATTCAGTGCTAAAGAATTTCCTGTAGCTACCATATAGTATTCATCTCTACTTGGTGATAAAAAAAGCATCCGTATTCTTTTTGATCTCTTATCAATTTCATAAAATGGACTCTCTATAGACCCCCAACGACCAATTCTCCCATGAATAGCTAGAGATCCAATAAGTCCAACATTGATTCCTTCAGACGTATCAATTGGACAAATGCGTCCATAATGACTAGGATGAATATCTCGTATCCGAAAACTAGCAGTTCGCCCCGTCACCCCTCCGGGGCCCAAATAACTCAATTTTCTCCCATGAACTATTTGGGTCAATGGATTGGTTCGATCCAGAACTTGAGATAATGGATGTAATCCAAAAAAAGATTCAAAAGTAGTTGTTGGTGGAGTTGAAGTCACTAAATTCTGAGGAGTCGGTATCAATTTAAGTCTAATTGCTCCACATATAGTTCCTCTAACCATATTTTCTAAACGAACCAGAGCCAATCCGAATTGATCTTGTAAGAGATCTGCTACGGAACGAATACGTTTATTTTTCAAATGATTCATATCATCAAGCGTACCCATTCCAAATTTCATTCCAATCAAATGATCGGCAGCTGCCAATATATCTCGTGGTAACAAAAATGTATTGGTCTGAGGTATATCAAGATTCAATCTTCGATTCAGATTTCGTCGACCAATCCTTCCTAATTCACATCTTTGGTGAAAAAATTTTTTTTGTAATTCCTTGCACAAAGATTCAGAAAATACAGGATCGCCGCCGACACAAGCAAATTGTTGATAAAACTCCAAAATGGCGTTTTCTTTTGAACCAATCTTTTTTTTTTCCTTATCATTCAAGAAAGACAAGAAGAGTTCGGGATAGCAAACATTCTCTAGAATTTCGCTTAAATTCAAACCCATAGCTGATAGTAGAACTAGAATAGATATCTTCTGTTTCCTACTGACACGAGCCCATATCTTTGCTTTTCTATCAATCTCTAGTTCTAATCTCCCTCCCCAATCCGATATTATAGTGCCAGTATAGACCAAAATCCCGTTATGGTCCAATTCTGACCGATAATAGATACCGGGGCTTTGCAATATTTGATTGATTACAATTCTATAAATTCCATTTACTATAGAAGTTCCTAAGGAGTTCATTAGAGGAATATTTCCAATAAAAATTGTTTGTTCTTGGATATCCTTATTGTTTTTCCAAATTAATCCTGCAGATACATATAATTCAGAGGAATATGTAAGTGATTCATATACAGCATCTTTTTCTTTTATCAAGGGTTCTACCAATTGGTATGTTTCCGCAAATAATTGAAATTCGATTTCTTGATCCAGATCTTCCATTTTTGGAAACTTATAAAATTCTTCTCTTAAGCCCCGATCAATGAACCTACAAAACCCTTCAAATTGTATCTGATTCAACCCCGGTATTGTAGACATTCCCGCATTTTCACCCCCAATCATTTTTTATTTTCCCCTTGTATTTTTTAGAAAATGTCCCATCATTTGCTGTCTCATTATTCATCGAATAACATGAAAAAATTAGCAATAATGGAATTGTTGTTGCTTTTACCGAATCACATGAAATTTTTTTATCAACCCCCGTCTAGGAAATACCTGTTAGGAAGAAACAAAAAGGGTCGGAATCGAGTTTACTACTCAAATTGGAATTTGCAACAAAACAAACGGATAGAATCCAAATGGAAAGGAATTGAAACGACCCAACTCGACTTCTTGGTTTTTTTAGAATATCCAAAAAATGGATTCCATTTATATAATAACATTATTATGTTATGATATTCCATATTTCAATTCGATTTGGATACCGGGAAAAAAATCGACTCGGGATTTGTTCGGCTCGATAAAAACCTAATCTAATAATCCTAAACAATATAATATAAATCATAGAATTGATTTTAGAATACTTAATCCCTTCCTTCCCTTTTCAATTTCATTTCTTTTTCCAAATTTATTTAATATATTTATATTAAAAGGGAGAATTTGAATTTACAAAGGTGGGAGAGTTTACACACCACCCCTTCTTATTTGAGAATACAATTGGAATACGTAATAAAGCTAGTATATTTTTTAAACATGCACAAAGCTAACTTCCGTTGCTATAGCAAGCCATATATCTAGTATCTAGATTAGATACATGTCTCTTCCTTTTAGAGCAGTCCTATTTATTCGGTACAGAGCATGTCCTAGTCAATTTTGAAATCTCTATTGAATTTTTTTTTCAAGGAAAACTTCTTTAAATTATGGAAGCACGAGAATCTTTTTTCAAATTCTCGTATATACGTATCATATGCGGAATATAGATAAGATATCCGATAGATATTATCTCTGTAACAATTTCTAGTTATATTCTAGGGTTTACATATACTGACAGTTACTGTTATAATTTATATGTAGAAGGTTTTTTTAATAAAAAAAGCAATATTGATAAATTATGTATCAAATTGAATTTTTTCTTATCTCATAACGACAAAACCATCTTCTCGTTTCGATTTCAAGAATTGTTCAGGAATTCTATAGTTAACGGTTCCGTTTTGTCCTTCCATTATTGCCTTTGTCGATCAAAGTGCATACTTCCTTTTCAATAAGGGTATTCTCATATATATATCGTTTTGGCGGCATGGCCGAGCGGTAAGGCGGGGGACTGCAAATCCTTTTTCCCCAGTTCAAATCCGGGTGTCGCCTGATCGACAAGAGAATTTAATTTTGACCTTTTAATTAAAAAAATGAGAGGAAAAAAGATTTATCTGTAATGTTTTCCGACTCTACGAGAAATCTGATCAAAACTTGTTTGATGTTCTAATAGAATTTATTGAATTGTTTCGTGTTAATATAATAGTTTTAGTGCAAACTCGAATTCCCCTTTGACTCTGTACCAGCGATTTAAATAAATATATATAGTTATTATAGTTTATAGTATTCTCAGTGATTAGATTAATACCAAAAAAACTACACGAATTAGTAAACAATAGTAAAATAATTCCTTCATAGTGATATCTTTTATAGAGATAGGAGAAAAAAGTCACATGGATCTAGTAAATCTTGCTTGGGCTGCTTTAATGGTAGTTTTCACATTTTCCCTTTCTCTCGTAGTATGGGGAAGAAGTGGACTTTAAAGGTACGACTAATTGGGGTGGGGGATCCAACTGTATCAATTGTTTTCTAGCTGGGTTATGAGATCTTTATATTGAAGATTTCTTATTTCCTTTTAATTAATACCATACCAATTCGTTTAATTCCAATATATCCGCATTTCGGAAGTCTAGTTTATTTTTTTTGAGTGGTGTAATGGATTCTATGCATAATAAATAGAAAATACTCTGTCAATCACGCAAATAGTGAAATTATTACCTTATTCTTGTTAAGGGGATGAAAAAAAAATAGGAAATTCTTTCCTATTCCAACCAAATTATTCCTAAGATTTCTATTTAGATGAACTGGCTCTTACCAAAGTTATATATCGAAAATTAGTGTAACCGCAGAACCCCTTTAACACCCACCCCCCTTTCTCTTTTTTCCCTTTTTTTCAAAGTTGGATTTCTAAGTTCTTTATTGAACTCATTTATTTGCAATCATGGTTAAAATGTAAAAAAGATTGGGGTTGACTACCAATCTTTTCAAAATACCGAAAAAGCTTCTCGTAGAAACTACCGATCATTTGTTAACTATTCCAACTTTACTTTTACAACTATTAAATCAATTACTTCTTGGAAATGCTAAAAGTATTACTCAATTTTTTTATATGATACCGGGATTGATATTAAGAATCATAAAGCCATAAATTTGAATAGCAAAAATAAGAGTTGCTTTTGGATTATTACAGATTTTAGTTGACCCAATACAAGAAATGGATGAAATAAAGAATAAATTCGAGCTACTATGCTATGTACATTAGATATAATAATGGAATTGAGATTCGATATATATAAGTCTATATATAAGAAGGTCGATCTGAATATTTAGATACATATTGTAGATTGATCCATATTATAGAGTAAAACTTTTTGCGCTTCAATTATAGAATAGATAAGATAGATAATATGGTAGAAAGAAAAGAATTTGATTTCTTTCTACCATATTATCTATCCAGATTTTATAGAATTCTGTTGGTTCTAGTCCGATTATTTCATTTTTGAAATCTTAATAAAAAAATAGAATCTTTTTTTTCATTCACTGTATTGACATGAATTAAGAAATGGAATCATGTTTTAAGTCAAATTATTCGCTTTGACTTACCGTCTTTACATAAATTATAAGTAAAAAGGCAGTGGGAACTAGAACGAACAGTGCAGTAGCAATAAATGCCAGAATATTTACTTCCATAATCTCTATGCTTTTTTTCTTTTATTTCCAATAAATAACTCGGGATCTAATCCCATAGAGATGGTAAATCTTTCGTCAGAAAATTCAATGGTCTAAATCACATCTCGATGATATCAAATGGGACCAATATAATATCATGAATAACAATATCTAAACTAAGCTATCAAATCGATTCATCGTCGAGAATGGAATAGTATAACATAGGAAGATCTTTTATCCATACCAAATTCAAAAAATGTCGTTTCTGATGCAATCAAAAATTCTGTTCTTTTTTTTAAACTTTTGAATTTCAAATTCAAAATTAAATAAAGGTTCCCACGAAGCAAAAAAGAGGGGATCTAGGTTAGGAATGATATTTTTTTGTTATTTGGATTTCCTTTCACATACAAATTGGTGTCTTTTTTTGGATTTTTATTCATTCGGGACTGACGGGGCTCGAACCCGCAGCTTCCGCCTTGACAGGGCGGTGCTCTGACCAATTGAACTACAATCCCAGGAAAGGGGCGTACAGCATAGAAATTCTTATGCTTTCATTCAAACCTTTTGCTTTTGTTTTTATTATTTTAGATTAGAGAATCGTTTGCTGTAATTAACTGACAGAGACGTATCATATATACATTATTTATATAATTATTCAATTATATCAATTATCAAAATAATTAGATATATTAATTGAATTGATATACCAATACGCACTTTAGAGATCGACATGGATTACTTGTAATCCCTTCATTCATTATTGCCAAATCAATAATTGAAAAATGAATCCATCAATACAAAAGAGATTAAATAAAGAAAGAGTCTATTCTTATTTTTATCTTTTTTTATTGAATCCTTTTTTATACTTAGAGATCCTGATAAGGATCGAGATCATTAACAAGATTTGAATTTTATATGTTATGTATATATGGTCCGTAAAAAAGGATCCCTAAAGATTTATCACATTTTTTCTCCCATATCTGAGCATATTGGCCATTTCCGGAGAACAACAAATGGTTATATCTTTTTATGGTGGATCGGCAAATTATTGGGCCGAGCTGGATTTGAACCAGCGTAGACATATTGCCAACGAATTTACAGTCCGTCCCCATTAACCACTCGGGCATCGACCCAGGAAGAATCTATTTGATTCTTTTTAGATGATCCATGATCAACTTCCTTTCGTAGTACCCTACCCCCAGGGGAAGTCGAATCCCCGTTGCCTCCTTGAAAGAGAGATGTCCTGGACCACTAGACGATGGGGGCCCACTTTCCCGACCGCCGTTATGCTATGTTTTTAGTATAAACTGTTTTTTTTTTAATTGTCAATAGATTGGAATGATATGATTCGCTCAGAAGGATCTCCCCCCCTCTTTTTTTTTTTCAAAATTCCATACCATATATTTGGGGAGTTCATCATCACGATTTCTAAATTGTTCATTCCAATCGCCAATCTATAATTCCAAAAAAGTAGGATCTTTCGGAGAGTGGTTGGTTTGCTAGAAAAGGCGTAGCGTGGGTTAAAACCTCATTTTTTTATTCATTTCAAAAAATATATCTCTATCTCATCCTAAGCCGGAAAAACCAAGAATAAATATGGAAATCGGGGGAAAAGGATATGGATCAACAAGTTATTTTTTTTTTTTCAATAAGAATCGGTTCAAGAGCAGAAAAATTGGAATCCATTTTGCAACGATTCAATAAAATATTTGAATTGGTGGGTACATGTATCAATACCCAATACAATGAATTTCGTTATGATGAGGATAACTTGAATTCGAATCGCTCTTGAATTTATTTCAAATTCCATTGATATGATAACATCGATATCATATCATTGAAAATAAAATCGAATATCAATAAACTTTTTTATTAACTATATGGATTTTCCCTAGGTAAATCGAATTTTTGTCCTTTAATGCGTCACTATGTAGATAATAGATATATGGGCATATATTCTAACAGATATCCTAATATTATCTATATTAAGAAGTATATTCAGTAACAAATATCTGTACTAGACTCATATTGGCTTATTGCTGAATAAGGAATTGAATCAAGCGGAGCCCTTTTAACTCAGTGGTAGAGTAACGCCATGGTAAGGCGTAAGTCATCGGTTCAAATCCGATAAGGGGCTTTGAACCCGACCCTTTTTCATTTTCATAAAACAAAACTTCAGCAGTAGTATTCGTCTTTTGTAGTTTTCGTATTTGAAGGCAGAATAGAGATATTGTTGTTGTTCTTTTTTCTAAACTAAGAGTCTAATTTCAGTAGAAAATACAATTCTGAATTGTAATAAACTATTGTTATCATTCTAATGAATTCAAATCAAATTATAGTAAACAATTTCTACTTAGTCTATTTAGAAAGTAGAAAATTTTTATCAGTCTCTTTTTTTTTTTAATGAATAATGATATCTTCTTTATATTGCTATCTTCGATTATTCCAATAATAAAATTGCGAAACATTAAAAAAAAGTAAGTGGACCTAACCCATTGAATCAGAACTATATCTACTATTCTGATATTCAAATTCGATATAGAGGAAATTAGAACAGCGGATCTTTTTTTTTTTTTTTAGACTTCGTTTTGATTTGTACTTCGTAAGAATTTCTCGGTATTTACGATTAAATCCTCCTGTTCCTCAAGATTCTATAGGAATATTTTTCTATTCCCTTTCTCCAACTTATCCCAAGCTCCAAAATACAAGTCATTTTTTTTGAACACAAGAGAAGATCAATTTCCATTTCTATAAAATGGGATATGATATAGAAAAAAATACAGCAAATCGTGGCTTCACGTATCAAATATTTTCTTTTCATCTCGGTGCTTACGGTATGTTTCCGGCATTTAATGACTGGGAGAAAGAGACTTTTCACTTACAGTCTCTTCTCTTATTATTTTATTTAATATTAAATATTAATTGAAATAAAATATTTCAATTAATATTAATTACTCGGAT